ACTTTAGGTGTTTTTTAAATTGATTCAATTGTGAAATAAAATATCATGATATGTGTATTGTGTATCTAGGGAGAATTCACTTTGAAACTACTAATCCCTAGATACATCTATTCCATTTTGGACCTATTCCGAGTATATGGATTTGTGCTAAAGATTCAAAACCCGCATTTTCGTCTTTTTTTTTTTTCTATAAAAAAAAAAAGATAAAAAAATCCAATGGATTTCCATTTTATGCAAAATGCTTTTCTATTTCTAAAATGTCCAATATACGTTTTACATCTTTTATGTGAAGATGTTCCATTTTCATAAGGTCTTCTTGACTGTTATTCAAAAGCTCCAATAATGTATGTATATTGGACCTTTTGAGACAATTATAGATCCTGGGAGGCAATTCTAATTGGTCAATAAAAATAGATTTCAATGCTATTTCTTTTTTATTTTTCCTTAGTTTAGCCAATCCATCATGAAAAGTAAAAAGGGGTAAAGTAACTTTGTCTTGATTGTTTTCTAAATTTAAGTTTTTTTCGTCCGCATGTAAAAAAGGAATAAATAAATCAATCAAATTCCGGGAGGCTTCATAAAGTGCTTCTTTAGGAGTTAAACTTCCATTTGTCCATATTTCGAGAAAAAGTATCTCTTGTTTTTCATTCCCATTCACATAAGAATGAATACTAAAATTTGCATTTCGAACAGGCATGAATACAGCATCTATAGGATAACTTCCGTCTTGAAAGGTATTTAGTGTTTTTATACGATATCCGCGATTCCTCTCGATTTGTAATCCAATACAAAAATTTATAGGTTCTGTTAGGTTAGCTATATGTTGTGTATTATCAACGATTTCCACAGAAGGTGGTAAAATTATGTCTTGAGCAGTTACATATCCAGGACCCTTGACCCAAATAGACGCGTCCCGAGTTCCATAGAGATTACTTCTCAATACAATTTTTTTCAAATTCATTAAAATTTCATGTACTGATTCTTGAATACCCGCTATGGTAGAATATTCATGTGGTATTTTCTCAGATTTTACACGTGTGATACATGTTCCCTCTATTTCTCCGAGCAAAGCTCTTCGCATCGCAATGCCTATTGTGTCGGCTTGACCTTTCCTAAGTGGAGACAGAATAAAGCGTCCATAATAAAGACGCTTACTGTCTGCTCTTGATTCAACACACTTCCACTGCAGTGTCCGAGTGGATGCTCTTACTTTCTCTCGAACCATAATAATCAATTTTGATCAAATCCTTGAATTTGAATTATTTATTTCTCTTGAAATCTCTTCAATGTTTATTTATCCTTTTACACACGTCCTTTTTTTAGGGGGCCTACATCCATTATGTGGCATAGGGGTTACATCCCGTATGAAACTTAATAGTATACCACTTCTACGAATAGCTCTTAATGCTGCATCTCTTCCGAGACCGGGACCTTTTATCATGACTTCTGCTCGTTGCATACCTTGATCCGCTACTGTCCGAATAGCAGTTCCTGCTGCGGTTTGAGCGGCAAAAGGCGTCCCCCTTCTTGTACCCTTGAATCCACAAGTACCGGCGGAGGACCAAGAAATCACCTGACCCCGTACATCTGTAATAGTCACAATGGTATTGTTAAAACTAGCTTGAACATGAATAACTCCCTTTGGTATTTTACGCGCATTCTTACGTGAACCAATACGTCCATTTCTACGTGAACCAATTTTTGGTATAGGTTTTCCCATATTTTATTATCTCATAAATATAAGTCAGAGATATATGGATATATCCATTTCATGTCAAAAGCAGATCCTTTCTATTTTTTCTATTTTTTTTTTCATTTTTTTTTTGTGCATCCGGTCGAGCCCCCCTTTTTTGTTTTTTTGATTTGTTTTTTGGAAAGATTATCCTTGTCTTTGTTTATGTCTTGGATTGGAACAAATTACTATAATTCGTCCGCGTCTACGAATCAGTCGACATTTTTCACAAATTTTACGAACGGAGGCCCTTATTTTCATATTTGTTATTCCTTAACTCTTAACTGAATTCCGAATTTTTTTATTGGAAGAGAATAGGGTTTCCTGAAATTTTTAACTTCTAATTGTATCCCCATAAAAAAAATGTTGAAGTTGAAAAACAGTATAATCATTCGAATTTATGTTCCGGAGTCTATAACCCTCTGCTTGAATCAAAATGATTTACTTCTTTTTTTTACTTTATCTCCTGGTAGTATACGTATAAAACTATGTCGAATCCTTCCGGAAACATGACCACCTAGAATCTATATTTTCATTATCTAGAATCTTGTTTTCATTATAGGAACGAACCCGGAGCATACCATTGGCAAGTGATTCAGTAATTAAACACTCATGATTTTATTTCTATTGCTGTTAAAAAAAAACCTTTCCCGTATTAACTAATCTATGTGGAATGATATTAGAAACCCACTTTTTCTCTCTCTTTTTTCACAAAAATGTATGTAAGTTTCTCATAGAATTCAGATATCAGAAAGATTACCATATATAACATAAAATTTCTCCGCCGATTCTTTCTAATCTAGCTTCTCGATCTGTCATTATACCCCGAGAAGTAGAAAGAATTACAATCCCCATCCCTCCTAAAATTCTAGGAATTCGTTGATAATTAGAATAGATTCGTAGACCGGGTCTACTGATTCGTTTTAAATTCAAAATCGTTTTATATGACCCTTTCCTATTTCTTCTATGCCGTAGAGTTAAAACTAAAAAATATTTGTTGCTTTCCCTATGTTTTCTCACGTTTTCAATAAAACCTTCTCGAAAAAGTATTGTAACAATGTTTTCGGTGATATTAGTAGATGGTATTCGAACCGTCCCTTTTCTATTCATGTCAGCATTTCGTATAGAGGTTATTATGTCAGCAATGGTGTCCTTACCCATGATAAACTAAAATGATTATTGCCCTTGACTTTTGATATAATCAACATGCTCTTTTATTAATTATTAAAATTCATTATTATTTGATTTTTATTAATATATTTTAATTATTCTATTTAATTTATTCTATATTTTTTTTATATTGATATTTTTCTATTTAATATTTATATTGATATTTTGATATTTCATATTTATTATTTAATATATATATTTTATATTTATTTTTTTATTTATTTATTTTTGAATTTTTTAATAATAATAAATAATAATATAATTAGAATTTTTTTATTATTTTTCTAATAATTACAAAAAAAAAGGTATATGCGTGAGACATAATCAATCTATTAATTAATCTATTTCATTTAAATACTATAAATATATCATAGTCTCGTCTTATAATACTTCGGGTGCTAATGAAACTATTTTAGTGAAATTTAACTGTCTCAATTCCCGAGCGATCGCACCAAAAATTCGAGTTCCTTTTGGATTTCCTTCTTGATCAATGACAACTGCAGCATTATCATCATATTGTATTATCATACCGTTGTTACGTTTGAGTTCTTTACAAGTACGTACAATTACAGCTCTGATCACTTCTGATCTTTCTAACGGTGTATTTGGTACTGCTTCCTTGATTACAGCAACAATAACGTCACCAATATAGGCATATCGTCGATTACTAGTTCCTATGATTCGAATACACATCAATTCGCGGGCCCCGCTGTTATCGGCTACATTCAAATGGGTTTGAGGTTGAATCATATCATTTTTTTCTCTGTTCTTTCAGTGCAAAGGGCGAAGTAAAAAAAAAAGAAATATTGTGTATCAAAAAAAAAAAAAAAGAAACCTACAATTGCAATTGGTTTTTTTTTTCATCCCAAAGACCTCTTTCCTTTGGTTCTAATTATTATGCCGAAATAATGAATTGAGTTCGTATAGGCATTTTGGATGCTGCTATTGCAATAGCCTTTCTGGCTATATTTTCTGTGACTCCGCCCATTTCATAAAGTATTCTACCCGGTTTAACGACAGCTACCCAATATTCGGGAGATCCTTTTCCTGACCCCATACGTGTTTCTGTAGGTCTTACTGTAACCGGCTTGTCTGGAAATATGCGTACCCATATTTTTCCACCGCGGCGGGCATTTCGTGACATTGCTCGCCGCCCTGCTTCTATTTGTCTAGATGTGATCCAAGTGGGTTCAAGTGCTTGAAGAGCATATCTACCGAAGCAAATATGATTACCTCGAGAGGATATTCCTTTCATTCTTCCTCTATGTTGTTTACGGAATCTGGTTTTTTTGGGGTTATACATGATGGTTTTTTCTCCATTCCATCTCTACTACAGAACCGTACATGAGATTTTCACCTCATACGGCTCCTCGCGAATGAAACGATTAAAATAGAATATAAATATACATGGATTTCATGAATAATATATCGAATCGTGGTGGGACTTTTTGAGATTTCATCTAATCTATTGGTTTATTGGAAATTTGTATATCTTGTTTTGATATAAAACTAAACAAGTATTCTTTGTTACAAATATTCTTTTTTTTTTTCTATTATAGACCATTCTTGTTATCTAGATATAAATAGATAATGTTGTTTTCTTATGTTATAAGGTTCTAACGAATCTTTATTTTGTTTTTCCTTTTATTACCATCTCGGATTGGCCCCTATTTAGAAATCCAATAAAATCCAAATTTTCGCGGGCGAATATTTACTCTTTCATTATCTATTTCAGATGTAGGGTTAGCCCATGACTCCTCAGAACATGATTCCTCAGAATAAATGGATTGATTTTTGGTTCCTTCCGCCATCCCACCCAATGAATCATTAAGATTTGTTTTTAATAAAATCTTAGGCATTCACAGGTTCCGTCGTTCCCATCGCTTCTCGCTTAATGGTTAGGTCTCAATTGTACAATGGAGCCTCTAATTCCAATTCCATTTTGTTTTTTTTTTCTTTAGTCAACCTTCTCAGTTTTTAGTGACTCGGGGCTCTTGATTTGTTTGTTCGATCAATATAGTTATCTAATTATGGATTAATTAATATTGATGCTTTATTACACTACCTTTTATGACATGACTCATAGACCTTACATATT